GCTAGCGTAGCTTAACACAAAGCATAGCACTGAAGATGCTAAGATGAGTCCTAAAAAACTCCGCATGCACAAAGGCATGGTCCCGACCTTATTATCAGCCCTAACTCAACTTACACATGCAAGTCTCCGCAACCCAGTGAATATGCCCTCAATCCCCCCACCCGGGGACGAGGAGCGGGCAACAGGCACAAACATTAGCCCAAGACGCCTAGCCAAGCCACACCCCCAAGGGAATTCAGCAGTGATAAACATTAAGCCATAAGTGAAAACTTGACTCAGTTAGCGTTAAGAGGGCCGGTAAAACTCGTGCCAGCCACCGCGGTTAGACGAGAGGCCCTAGTTGATATTATAACGGCGTAAAGGGTGGTTAAGGATAAACAAAAATAAAGTCAAATGGCCCCTTGGCCGTCATACGCTTCTAGGAGTCCGAAGCCCTAATACGAAAGTAACTTTAATAAACCTACCTGACCCCACGAAAGCTGAGAAACAAACTGGCATTAGATACCCCACTATGCTCAGCCGTAAACTTAGACATCCAGCTACAATAGATGTCCGCCAGGGTACTACGAGCATTAGCTTAAAACCCAAAGGACCTGACGGTGTCTCAGACCCCCCTAGAGGAGCCTGTTCTAGAACCGATAACCCCCGTTCTACCTCACCACTTCTAGCCACCCCAGCCTATATACCGCCGTCGTCAGCTTACCCTGTGAAGGTAATAAAAGTAAGCAAAATGGGCACAACCCAAAACGTCAGGTCGAGGTGTAGCGCATGAAGTGGGAAGAAATGGGCTACATTTTCTAATATAGAATATTACGAACATGCACCATGAAACAATGCTTGAAGGAGGATTTAGTAGTAAAAGGGAAATAGAGTGTCCCTTTGAACCCGGCTCTCAGACGCGTACACACCGCCCGTCACTCTCCCCTGTCAAAACGCACCAAAAATACATAATACAACAGCAGTGACAAGGGCAGGCAAGTCGTAACACGGTAAGTGTACCGGAAGGTGCACTTGGATCAAACCCAGGGTGTGGCTGAGTTAGTCAAGCATCTCACTTACACCGAGAAGACATCCATGCAAGTTGGATCGCCCTGAGCCAAACAGCTAGCTTAACTACTTAATAACTAAACAATATAAATAAAACAAAATAAGCCTAACACCAAAAACTAAACCATTTTTTTACCTGAGTATGGGAGACAGAAAAGGTTCCACAAAGCGATAGAAATAGTACCGCAAGGGAAAGCTGAAAGAGAAATGAAATAACCCATATAAGCACTAAAAAGCAAAGATTAAACCTCGTACCTTTTGCAACATGATTTAGCCAGTACACCCAAGCAAAGAGACCTTTAGTTTGAAACCCCGAAACCAGGTGAGCTACCCCGAGACAGCCTATTAAGGGCCAACCCGTCTCTGTGGCAAAAGAGTGGGAAGAGCTCCGGGTAGAAGTGACAGACCTACCGAACCTGGTGATAGCTGGTTGCCTAAGAAATGAATAGAAGTTCAGCCTCGTGCACCTCAAATCACACAAACAAAATAAGACTAAGAGAAACACATGAGAGTTAGTTAAAGGGGGTACAGCCCCTTTAACAAAGGACACAACCTTTCCAGGAGGATAAAGATCATAATACATAAAACATACTGTTCTAGTGGGCCTAAAAGCAGCCATCTAAACAGAATGCGTTAAAGCTCAGACAGAAAAAAGTTTATTATCCCGATAAAAAATCTTACTCCCCTAAGTACTATTAGGCCAGCCCATGCCCCCATGGAAGAGATTATGCTAAAATGAGTAACAAGAAGGCCCGCCCTTCTCCAAGCACAAGTGTAAGCCAAACCGGACCAACCATTGGCAACTAACGAACTCAATCAAAGAGAGCAATGTGAAATACAAAAAAACCAAGAAAAATCCACAACTAAACTATCGTTACCCCCACACTGGAGTGCCCTAAAGGAAAGACTAAAAGAAAAGGAAGGAACTCGGCAAACAGAAGCCTCGCCTGTTTACCAAAAACATCGCCTCCTGCAACACAACCAAGTATAGGAGGTCCAGCCTGCCCAGTGACTACAAGTTCAACGGCCGCGGTATTTTGACCGTGCAAAGGTAGCCCAATCACTTGTCTTTTAAATAGAGACCTGTATGAATGGCTAAACGAGGGCTTAACTGTCTCCCCTTTCAAGTCAGTGAAATTGATCTACCCGTGCAGAAGCGGGTATAATACTACAAGACGAGAAGACCCTTTGGAGCTTAAGGTACAAAACTCAACCACGTTAAGCAACTCAATAAAAAGCAAAAACCTTGTGGACCATGAGATTTTACCTTCGGTTGGGGCGACCACGGAGGAAAGAAAAGCCTCCAGGTGGACTGGGAAAACCTCCTAAAACCAAGAGAGACATCTCTAAGCCACAGAACATCTGACCAAATATGATCCGGCTTAACACATAGCCGATCAACGAACCAAGTTACCCTAGGGATAACAGCGCAATCCTCTCCCAGAGTCCATATCGACGAGGGGGTTTACGACCTCGATGTTGGATCAGGACATCCTAATGGTGCAGCCGCTATTAACGGTTCGTTTGTTCAACGATTAAAGTCCTACGTGATCTGAGTTCAGACCGGAGCAATCCAGGTCAGTTTCTATCTGTAACGCTACTTTTCCTAGTACGAAAGGATCGGAAAAGGGGGGCCCATACTTAAAGCACGCCCCACCCCTAATTTATGAAAACAAATAAATAAAGTAAAGGGAGAGCCAAAATCCCAGCTGGCCAAAATAAGGATATACTGGGGTGGCAGAGCTTGGTAAATTGCGAAAGGCCTAAGCCCTTTTACCCAGAGGTTCAAATCCTCTTCCCAGTTTATGCTAAACATCCTAATAACTCAGCTAATCAACCCTCTAGCCTATATCGTACCTGTACTTCTAGCAGTAGCCTTACTAACACTAATCGAACGAAAAGTACTAGGATATATGCAACTACGAAAAGGACCAAACGTGGTAGGCCCCTACGGAATACTACAACCCATCGCCGACGGAGTAAAACTCTTCATTAAAGAACCCGTCCGCCCATCCACATCATCCCCATTCCTATTCCTAGCCGCCCCAGTACTTGCATTAACCCTAGCCATAACCTTATGAGCACCAATACCTATACCCCACCCAGTAACTGACCTCAACCTAGGAATCCTATTTATTCTTGCCCTATCAAGCCTTGCGGTATACTCAATCCTAGGGTCAGGATGAGCATCAAATTCAAAATATGCATTAATCGGAGCCCTACGGGCCGTAGCCCAAACAATTTCGTATGAAGTTAGCCTAGGACTAATCCTCTTATCCGTAATTATCTTCTCAGGAGGATATACCCTACAAACATTTAACATCACCCAAGAAAGCATTTGACTGCTCATCCCTGCCTGACCTTTAGCCGCAATATGATATATCTCAACACTAGCCGAAACAAACCGAGCACCATTCGACCTAACAGAAGGAGAATCAGAACTCGTATCCGGCTTCAACGTAGAATATGCAGGAGGACCCTTCGCACTCTTCTTCCTAGCCGAATACGCCAACATCCTTCTAATAAATACCCTCTCAGCCGTCCTATTTTTAGGAGCCTCACATATTCCAAGCATACCAGAACTTACGACAATTAATCTCATAACTAAAGCCGCACTACTCTCTATTATATTCCTATGAGTACGAGCCTCGTACCCACGATTCCGATACGACCAACTAATACACTTAGTATGAAAAAACTTCCTTCCCCTCACACTCGCCTTTGTACTATGACACACTGCCCTACCAATTGCACTAGCAGGGCTCCCTCCACAACTATAATTAAGGAACTGTGCCTGAGTACCTAAGGACCACTTTGATAGAGTGAATTACAGGGGTTAAAATCCCCTCAGTTCCTAGAAAGAAGGGAATTGAACCCATACTCAAGAGATCAAAACTCTTGGTGCTTCCTTTACACCACTTTCTAAAGGCGGGGTCAGCTAATAAAGCTTTCGGGCCCATACCCCGAACATGACGGTTAAAGTCCCTCCTCCGCCAATGAACCCATATGTACTCGCAACCCTATTATCCAGCCTAGGGCTAGGTACCACCCTAACCTTTGCTAGCTCTCACTGACTCCTAGCTTGAATGGGCCTAGAAATTAATACGCTAGCAATCACCCCCCTAATCGCACAACATCACCACCCCCGTGCAGTAGAAGCAACAACAAAATACTTCTTAACCCAAGCCACCGCCGCGGCAATAATCCTGTTCGCAAGCACAACAAATGCCTGAATAACCGGAGAATGAAGCATCAATGACCTGTCGAACCCCATCGCCAGCACAATATTTATAGCTGCCTTAGCACTTAAAATTGGACTTGCACCAATACACTTCTGAATGCCAGACGTTCTACAAGGATTAGACCTGCTAACAGGACTCATCCTATCGACCTGACAAAAACTCGCCCCATTCGCGCTTATTATCCAAACAGCACAAACCATTGACCCACTGCTACTAACACTATTAGGAATTTCATCCACATTAGTTGGAGGATGAGGTGGATTAAATCAAACCCAACTACGAAAAATCCTCGCCTACTCTTCAATCGCACACATAGGATGAATAATTATTGTAATCCAATACGCCCCACAACTTACCCTAATTGCACTAGGAACTTATATTATCATAACCTCCGCAGCATTCCTGACCCTAAAAATATCACTAACAACTAAAATCAGCACACTCGCAACAACCTGATCAAAAAGCCCCATCCTCACATCAACAACTGCCCTAGTCCTACTCTCACTAGGAGGCCTACCACCATTAACAGGATTGATACCAAAATGACTAATTCTACAAGAACTAACAAAACAAGACCTCCCGATTATTGCCACAGCCATGGCCCTAACCGCCCTAATTAGCCTATACTTCTACCTACGCCTATGCTACGCAATAACACTAACTATTTCCCCCAAAATAATTAACTCAACAACCCCCTGACGAACCCAAACAACCCAAACCTCTCTACCCTTCGCCCTATTTACCACAGCCGCCCTCGGACTCCTACCAATAGCCCCAGCTATCCTAATACTAACCACCTAGGGATTTAGGATAACATTAGACCAAAAGCCTTCAAAGCTTTAAGTAGAAGTGAAAATCTTCTAATCCCTGACTAAGGCCTACAAGATATTAACTTGCATCTCCTGATTGCAAATCAGACACTTTTATTAAGCTAAGGCCTTACTAGATGGGAAGGCCTCGATCCTACAAACTTTTAGTTAACAGCTAAACGCTCAAGCCAGCGAGCATCCATCTACTTTTCCCGCCGTTTAACTCAGTAAGGCGGGAAAAGCCCCGGCAGAGTATTAATCTGCGTCTTCGGATTTGCAATCCAATGTGTTCTTCACCACGGAGCTGATAGGAAGAGGACTCAAACCTCTGTCTTCGGGGCTACAACCCACCGCCTAAGCACTCGGCTACCCTACCTGTGGCAATCACGCGCTGATTCTTCTCTACCAACCACAAAGACATTGGCACCCTTTATCTTGTATTTGGTGCCTGAGCCGGAATAGTAGGAACCGCCTTAAGCCTCGTCATTCGGGCCGAACTTAGCCAACCCGGGTCGCTTCTAGGTGATGACCAAATTTATAACGTTATCGTCACTGCCCACGCCTTTGTAATAATTTTCTTTATAGTAATGCCTATCCTTATTGGACGATTTGGAAACTGACTTGTACCACTAATAATCGGAGCCCCAGACATAGCATTCCCACGAATAAATAACATAAGCTTCTGACTACTACCCCCATCATTCCTTCTACTCCTAGCTTCTTCTGGTGTTGAAGCTGGAGCTGGAACAGGATGAACCGTATACCGACCTCTTGCAGGGAACTTAGCCCACGCAGGAGCATCAGTAGACCTAACAATTTTCTCACTTCACCTAGCAGGTGATTCATCAATTCTAGGGGCAATCAACTTTATTACTACAACCATCAACATGAAACCCCCAGCCATCTCTCAATACCAAACACCCCTGTTCGTCTGATCCGTGCTTGTAACCGCCGTATTGCTCCTTCTATCATTACCTGTTTTAGCCGCAGGAATTACAATGCTCCTAACAGACCGAAACCTTAATACCACATTCTTTGACCCGGCAGGAGGAGGAGACCCAATCCTTTATCAACACTTATTCTGATTCTTCGGCCACCCAGAAGTTTATATTCTCATGCTCCCAGGATTCGGTATCATCTCCCATGATGTAGCCTATTATTCAGGCAAAAAAGAACCGTTCGGTTACATAGGAATGGTCTGAGCCATGATGGCCATCGGTCTACTAGGGTTTATTGTGTGAGCTCACCACATGTTCACTGTTGGAATAGACGTAGATACTCGAGCATATTTTACATCCGCAACAATAATTATCGCAATTCCAACAGGTGTAAAAGTATTTAGCTGATTAGCCACACTCCACGGAGGATCCATTAAATGAGAAACACCAATACTATGGGCTCTAGGGTTTATTTTCCTATTCACAGTAGGGGGACTCACAGGGATCGTCCTATCCAATTCATCACTTGATATTGTCCTTCACGACACTTTCTACGTAGTAGCACACTTCCACTATGTACTATCAATGGGTGCTGTATTTGCTATTATGGCAGCCTTTGTGCATTGATTCCCCCTATTAACTGGATATACTCTCCACAGCACCTGAACAAAAATCCACTTTGGAGTTATGTTTATTGGAGTTAACCTCACGTTCTTCCCACAACACTTCCTAGGCTTAGCCGGTATGCCACGGCGATACTCCGACTATCCAGATGCCTACGCCGTGTGAAATACAGTATCATCCATTGGATCGCTAATTTCCCTAGTAGCAGTAATCATATTCCTATTTATCCTATGAGAAGCCTTCGCCGCTAAACGAGAAGTACTATCAGTAGAACTAACAGCAACAAATGTAGAATGACTTCACGGCTGCCCTGCTCCTTATCACACATACGAGGAACCAGCATTCGTTCAAATTCAATCAAATTAACGAGAAAGGGAGGAATTGAACCCCCATATGCTGGTTTCAAGCCAGCCACATAACCACTCTGTCACTTCCTTCTAAAGACATTAGTAAAACGTAAATTACATCACCTTGTCAAGGTGAAATCGTAGGTTAGATCCCTGCATGTCTTAATCCCAAGACTTAATGGCACACCCAACGCAACTAGGATTTCAAGACGCGGCATCACCCGTTATAGAAGAACTTCTTCACTTCCACGACCACGCATTAATAATTGTGCTCCTAATTAGCACTTTAGTGTTATATATTATTACTGCAATGGTATCAACTAAACTTACTAATAAATATATTCTAGACTCCCAAGAAATCGAAATCGTATGAACCATTCTACCAGCCGTCATTTTAGTACTAATCGCCCTTCCCTCCCTACGCATCCTGTACCTTATAGACGAAATTAACGACCCGCACCTGACAATTAAAGCAATAGGACACCAATGATACTGAAGTTACGAGTATACAGACTATGAAAATCTAGGATTCGACTCCTATATAGTACCCACCCAAGACCTTGCCCCCGGACAATTCCGACTGCTGGAAACAGACCACCGAATAGTTGTTCCAATAGAATCCCCAGTCCGTGTCCTAGTATCTGCTGAAGACGTCCTACATTCTTGAGCTGTTCCATCCCTTGGCGTAAAAATGGACGCAGTCCCAGGACGACTAAATCAAGCCGCCTTTATTGCCTCACGCCCAGGGGTGTTGTACGGACAATGCTCTGAAATTTGTGGAGCTAATCACAGCTTTATACCAATTGTAGTTGAAGCAGTACCTCTCGAACACTTCGAAAACTGATCCTCATTAATACTAGAAGACGCCTCGCTAGGAAGCTAAATATTGGACAAAGCGTTGGCCTTTTAAGCCAAAGATTGGTGACTCCCGACCACCTCTAGTGAAATGCCACAATTAAACCCCGGCCCTTGATTCGCAATTTTAGTATTTTCTTGACTAATTTTCTTAACTATTATTCCAACTAAAATCTTAAGCCATATTTCACCAAATGAACCAACCCCAGTAAGTGCTGAAAAACACAAAACTGAATCCTGAGACTGACCATGATAGTAAGCTTTTTCGACCAATTTGCAAGCCCATCATATCTAGGAATTCCCCTAATTGCTATCGCAATCGCACTACCCTGAGTACTTTACCCAACCCCTCCAGCTCGATGAATTAATAACCGGCTCATCACGATCCAAGGATGATTTATCAACCGATTTACTAACCAACTGATATTACCACTAAATGTAGGAGGACATAAATGAGCACTACTACTAGCCTCATTAATAATCTTCCTAATTACAATTAATATGCTTGGCTTACTTCCATATACCTTCACACCCACAACACAACTATCACTCGATATAGGATTTGCCGTGCCTCTATGACTCGCTACTGTAATTATTGGAATACGAAATCAACCAACAGTTGCCCTAGGACACCTACTACCAGAAGGAACACCCATCCCACTGATCCCAGTACTAATTATCATCGAAACAATTAGCTTATTAATCCGCCCATTAGCCCTGGGAGTCCGACTAACACCCAATCTAACTGCAGGTCACCTGTTAATCCAACTCATCGCCACAGCCGTATTTGTTCTCCTACCAATAATACCAACAGTAGGAATCCTAACCGCTGCCGTACTCTTCCTCCTCACATTGCTAGAAGTTGCAGTAGCAATAATCGAAGCTTATGTATTCGTACTTCTTCTAAGCCTATATCTACAAGAAAACGTTTAATGGCCCACCAAGCACATGCCTATCATATAGTTGATCCAAGCCCATCACCACTAACCGGAGCTATCGCTGCCCTCCTAATAACATCCGGCTTAGCAATCTGATTCCACTTCGACTCAACAACATTAATACCTCTAGCACTAATTCTTCTACTTCTTACCATATACCAATGATGACGTGACATTATCCGAGAAGGGACCTTCCAAGGCCACCACACACCGCCTGTACAAAAAGGACTACGATATGGAATAATCCTATTTATCACCTCTGAAGTATTCTTCTTCCTAGGATTTTTCTCAGCCTTCTACCACTCAAGCCTAGCACCAACACCAGAATTAGGAGGATGCTGACCTCCTACAGGAATTACACCACTAGACCCCTTCGAAGTGCCACTCCTTAATACAGCCGTTCTACTAGCATCAGGAGTCACAGTAACATGAGCTCATCACAGCATTATAGAAGGAGAACGAAAACAAGCTATTCAATCCTTAGCATTAACCATTTTACTAGGATTCTACTTCACCGCCCTCCAAGCCATAGAATACTATGAAGCACCCTTCACAATTGCAGATGGAGTTTACGGCTCAACATTCTTCGTAGCCACAGGATTCCATGGTCTCCATCTTATTATTGGATCAACCTTCCTAGCTGTATGCCTTCTTCGCCAAATCCAATACCACTTTACATCTGAACACCATTTTGGCTTTGAAGCCGCTGCCTGATACTGACATTTTGTCGACGTAGTATGACTGTTCCTCTACGTATCCATCTATTGATGAGGCTCATAATCTTTCTAGTATTAAAGTTAGTACAAGTGACTTCCAATCACACAGTCTTGGTTAAACCCCAAGGAAAGATAATGAATCTAATTATAACTATTCTAACCATTACCGTGGCCCTATCCCTAATTCTAGCAACCGCATCCTTTTGACTACCACAAATAAATCCAGACGCAGAAAAACTATCACCATACGAATGCGGGTTTGAGCCACTAGGATCTGCCCGACTACCATTTTCCCTACGCTTCTTCCTAGTAGCAATCCTATTCCTACTCTTCGAGCTAGAAATTGCCCTCCTCCTCCCACTGCCCTGAGGAGACCACCTCCACAACCCCACCGGAACATTCTTCTGGGCCACAACAGTTCTAATTTTATTAACTCTAGGACTAATTTATGAATGAACACAAGGCGGCCTAGAATGAGCAGAATAGGGAGTTAGTCCAAAACAAGACCTCTGATTTCGGCTCAGAAAATCATGGTTTAATTCCATGACCCCCTTATGACACCCGTACATTTCAGCTTTAGCTCAGCATTCATTTTAGGGCTAATGGGACTAGCATTCCACCGAACCCACCTACTCTCCGCGCTACTATGCTTAGAAGGAATAATACTCTCCCTATTCATTGCACTAGCCCTATGAGCATTACAATTTGAATCCACACGATTCTCAACAGCCCCTATACTACTACTGGCCTTTTCTGCTTGTGAAGCTACCACCGGCTTAGCACTTTTAGTTGCTACCGCTCGCACTCACGGAACCGACCGGCTACAAAACCTTAATCTCCTACAATGCTAAAAGTACTAATCCCTACAATCATATTATTTCCAACAATTTGAGTAACCTCCCCTAAGTGACTGTGGACCACTACAACTGCCCACAGCCTCTTAATTGCCTCCATCAGCCTAACATGACTGAAATGAACATCCGAAACTGGGTGAACTTCCTCCAACATATACCTCGCCACAGACCCACTATCAACCCCCCTATTAGTCCTAACATGCTGACTACTCCCACTTATAATCCTAGCCAGCCAAAACCATATTAATCCCGAACCAATGAGCCGGCAACGCCTATACATCACACTCCTCGCCTCACTACAAACCTTTCTGATCATAGCATTAGGTGCCACAGAAATCATTATATTCTACATCATATTTGAAGCCACACTCATTCCAACCCTCATTATTATTACCCGCTGAGGGAACCAAACCGAACGCCTTAACGCTGGAACCTACTTCTTATTATATACTCTAGCAGGATCCCTTCCGCTTTTAGTCGCCCTACTCCTTCTTCAACAATCCACCGGTACACTATCAATACTTGTACTACAATATTCACAACCCCTACAACTCAACTCTTGAGGTCACATGTTTTGATGAGCTGGCTGCCTAATCGCATTCCTAGTCAATATACCACTATATGGTGTCCACCTGTGATTACCAAAAGCACACGTAGAAGCCCCCGTAGCAGGATCCATAGTACTAGCAGCAGTATTACTAAAACTTGGTGGATACGGAATAATACGTATAATAGTAATACTAGATCCCCTATCAAAAGAAGTCGCCTACCCATTTATTATCCTAGCCCTCTGAGGAATCATTATAACCGGATCAATTTGCCTCCGACAAACAGACCTAAAGTCACTAATCGCTTACTCATCCGTAAGCCACATAGGATTAGTAGCAGGAGGAGTCCTAATTCAAACCCCATGAGGATTCTCAGGAGCAATCATCCTAATAATTGCTCACGGACTAGTATCCTCGGCACTTTTCTGCTTAGCCAACACAGCCTATGAACGAACCCATAGCCGAACAATAATTCTCGCCCGAGGCCTACAAGTAATTTTCCCACTAACTGCAGTATGATGCTTTATCGCAAATCTAGCTAACTTAGCACTCCCGCCTCTACCCAACCTAATAGGAGAACTTATAATCATCACAACATTATTCAATTGTTCCCCCTGAACAATTTTACTCACTGGCCTGGGAACACTAATCACAGCTGGCTACTCCCTATACATGTTCCTCATATCACAACGGGGCCCAACAGCAAACCATATTATAGGCCTTCAACCATTCCACACCCGAGAACACGTACTAATAACTCTACACCTAATCCCTGTTATCCTCTTAGTAACAAAACCGGAACTCATGTGAGGATGATGCTATTGTAAGTATAGTTTAACTAAAACATTAGATTGTGATTCTAAAAACAGGAGTTAAAATCCCCTTACTCACCAAGGAAGAACAGAAAATAGTAAGCACTGCTAATCCTTACGTTCCATGGTTAAAATCCGTGGCTTCCTTGCGCTTTCAAAGGATAACAGCTCATCCGTTGGTCTTAGGAACCAAAAACTCTTGGTGCAAATCCAAGTGGAAGCTAAAATGACACTAATTATACACTCATCACTCCTTCTAATCTTTTTTATCTTAGTTTACCCCCTACTCACCACATTAAACCCTAACCAGCAAGACTCCAACATAGCAGGTATAACCAAAATCACCGTTAGCTCTGCATTCTTCGTCAGCCTCCTGCCCCTTATAATTTTCCTCAACCTAAAAACAGAAGGCATTATTACGAACTGACAATGAATAAAAACCCAAGCATTTGACGTAAACATCAGTTTCAAATTCGACCACTACTCCCTAATCTTCGTCCCAATCGCCCTATACGTCACCTGATCAATTTTAGAATTCGCACTATGATATATACACTCCGACCCCAACATTGACCGATTCTTCAAATACTTACTCACATTCCTAGTAGCCATAATTATCCTAGTTACAGCCAACAACATATTCCAACTATTTAACGGCTGAGAAGGCGTAGGCATCATATCATTCCTACTCATCGGATGATGACATGGACGAGCAGACGCCAACACCGCCGCTCTCCAAGCTGTTATTTACAAGCGAGTAGGAGACATTGGACTAATTATAACTATAGCCTGACTAGCAATAAACCTTAATTCCTGAGAAATTCAACAAATCTTTGCCCTGTCAAAAAACTTTGATATAACAATTCCCCTAATAGGACTTGCCCTAGCGGCAACAGGAAAATCAGCCCAATTTGGCCTCCACCCATGACTCCCGTCCGCCATGGAGGGCCCTACACCAGCGTCCGCCCTACTCCATTCAAGTACTATAGTCGTCGCAGGAATTTTCCTACTAATCCGCCTTCACCCCCTCATAGAAAACAATCAACTAGCCCTAACAACCTGCCTCTGCCTCGGAGCATTAACCTCACTATTTACAGCCACCTGCGCCCTAACCCAAAACGACATCAAAAAAATTGTAGCCTTCTCAACATCCAGCCAACTAGGACTAATAATAGTCACAATCGGACTAAACCAACCACAACTAGCATTCCTCCACATTTGCACCCATGCCTTCTTCAAGGCAATGCTCTTCCTGTGTTCAGGGTCAATCATTCACAGCCTAAATGACGAACAAGACATCCGAAAAATAGGAGGCCTATTCAACATTAAGCCCGCCACCTCAACCTATTTTACAATTGGCAGCCTAGCCTTAACAGGAACCCCCTTCCTAGCAGGATTCTTCTCAAAGGACGCAATTATTGAAGCCCTAAACACCTCCTTCCTAAACGCCTGAGCCCTAACCCTAACACTAATCGCTACATCATTCACCGCAGTATACAGTTTTCGACTAGTATACTTTGTAATTATAGGAACCCCACGATTCCTGCCCCTATCTCCAGTCAACGAAAATAACCCACTAGTAATTAACTCCATCAAACGACTTGCCTGAGGAAGCATTATTGCAGGACTCATTATTACACAAAATTTCCCACCAATAAAAACACCAATCATAACAATATCAATCACTTTAAAAATAGCAGCCCTCATAGTAACAATTGCAGGCTTGCTAGTAGCCATAGAGCTAGCCAATTTAACAAGCAAACAAGTAAAAATCACCCCAATAATCTCCACACACCACTTCTCAAACATATTAGGATTCTACCCTATAATTATCCACCGACTTATTCCAAAACTTAAACTTACTCTAGGACAATCAGCCGCCACCCAACTAGACAAAACATGACTCGAAACCGTTGGGCCGAAAGGTTTAGCAGTAACACAAATAGCCATAGCAAAAATTACAAATGACATCACACGAGGAATGATCAAAACATACGTAACCATCTTCCTCCTAACTCTAATCCTGGCCACCATCCCCGTCCTTCTTTAGACCGCACGAAGAGCTCCACGACTCAGGCCCCGAGTAAGCTCCAACACAACAAGTAAGGTTAAAAGCAATACCCAAGCACAAATAACGAACATACCCCCACCAGACGAATATATTACAGCTACCCCACTAATATCCCCTCGTAAAACAGAAAATTCCTTTAACCCATCTACAACTACCCATGAACCTTCGTATCAACCGCCTCAAAAAACCCCCGCCACTAAACCAACTCCTAATAAGTAAACTAAAACATAACCCAACACAGAACGACTCCCCCAAGCTTCCGGGAAAGGCTCAGCGGCCAAAGCAGCCGAATAAGCAAAAACCACAAGCATCCCTCCTAAATAAATTAAGAAAAGAACCAAAGATAAAAAAGAACCTCCATGACCAACCAAAACCCCTCACCCAACCCCAGCTGCAACCACTAAACCAAGAGCAGCAAAATAAGGCGTAGGATTAGAAGCAACAGCAACTAAGCCCACAACCAAAGCTATTAATAACAAAAACATAAAATAGGTCATAATTCTTGCTCAGACTTTAACCGAGACCAATGACTTGAAGAACCACCGTTGTTATTCAACTACAAGAACCACTAATGGCAAGCCTACGAAAAACACACCCTCTCATTAAAATCGCTAACGACGCGCTAGTTGACCTACCAACACCATCCAACATCTCAGTATGATGAAACTTTGGATCCCTCCTAGGACTATGCTTAATTACCCAAATTTTAACCGGCCTATTCCTAGCCATACACTACACCTCAGAGATTTCAACCGCATTCTCATCTGTTACCCACATCTGCCGAGACGTAAATTACGGCTGACTAATCCGTAATGTACACGCCAACGGAGCATCATTCTTCTTCATTTGCATTTACATTCACATCGCCCGAGGCCTATACTACGGATCATACCTTTATAAAGAAACCTGAAACATTGGAGTAGTCCTTTTACTACTAGTCATAATCACAGCCTTCGTTGGCTATGTTCTTCCATGAGGACAAATATCCTTTTGAGGCGCCACAGTAATCACAAACCTCCTATCTGCCGTACCATACATTGGAGACATCCTAGTCCAATGAATCTGAGGTGGGTTCTCAGTAGACAATGCAACACTAACACGATTCTTCGCATTCCACTTCCTACTACCATTTGTTATTGCCGCCGGAACCATCATCCACCTACTGTTCCTCCACGAAACAGGATCAAACAACCCAATCGGACTAAACTCAGACGCAGACAAAATCTCTTTCCACCCCTACTTCTCGTACAAAGAGCTTCTTGGGTTCGTAATTATACTCCTAGCCCTTACACTACTAGCACTATTCTCCCCTAACTTACTAGGAGATCCAGAAAACTTCACCCCCGCAAACCCTCTAGTCACACCTCCCCACATCAAACCAGAATGATACTTCCTATTTGCCTACGCCATCCTACGATCAATTCCAAACAAACTCGGAGGTGTCCTTGCACTCCTGTTCTCCATTCTGGTATTAATAGTAGTACCACTACTACACACCTCAAAACAACGAGGACTAACATTCCGCCCGATCACCCAATTCCTATTCTGAACCCTAGTAGCGGACATAATTATCCTAACATGGATTGGAGGCATACCAGTAGACCATCCTTTCATCATTATTGGACAAATCGCATCCGTCCTATATTTCGCACTATTCCTCATTTTTATGCCACTAGCAGGATGATTAGAAAATAAAGCACTAAAATGAGCTTGCCCTAGTAGCTTAGTCCAAAAGCATCGGTCTTGTAATCCGAAGCTCGGAGGTTAAATTCCTCCCTAGCGCCCAGAAAAGAGAGATTTTAACTCTCACCCCTGGCTCCCAAAGCCAGAATTCTAAACTAAACTATTTTCTGGGGAGGTAGCACTCCCTTTATGGTATAGTACATATTATGCATAATATTACATTAATGTACTAGTACATATCTGTATTATCACCAACTCACTATTTTAACCATAAAGCAGGTACATAATATTAAGGTAGGCATAAAGCATATTATTAAGACTCACAAATTCTATTATTTGAACTTGAGTAATATATTAATCCCCAAAAATTTGTCCTCAAATTTTTCCTTGAAATAATCAACTATAATTTCATTCTAACATATTAATGTAGTAAGAAACCACCAACCAGTTTATATAATGATATATCATGCATGATAGAATCAAGGACAATAATTGTGGGGGTTACACAATATGAACTATTACTGGCATCTGGTACCTATTTCAGGGACATAACTGTAATATTCCACCCTCGGATAATTATACTGGCATCTGATTAATGGTGTAGTAGATACGTCTCATTACCCCCCATGCCCAGCACTCTTTTATATGCATAGGGTATCTTTTATTGGTTTCCTTTCATCTGGCATCTCAGAGTGCAGGCTCAAATGTTAAATTAAGGTTGAACATTTTCCTTGTATGTGATAATATATATTAATTATCGTAAGACATAATTTAAGAATTACATACTTTTATCTCAAGTGCATAATATATCTATCTCTAGTTCAACTTATCCTTACATAGTGCCCCCTTTGCTTTTTGCGCGACAAACCCCCTTACCCCCTACGCTCAGCGAATCCTGTTATCCTTGTCAAAGCCCGAAACCAAGGAGGACTCAAGAACGTCTAAACCAACGAGTTGAGGTATAAATTGGCATCCCATTTTATACATATATATATATGCATCGGATTTTTAACCGCAATTTATCACTTACCTAAAAGTCCCTACCAAAAACCCCGAAAAAGAAGCTCGGCACTAAATACTCTAATATAATTAATCA